ATCTTGAACGCCCTGCGGCGTTTGTATACGATATCCGCGATTTCTCTCGATTTGTAATACAATACACAAATGGATCGGTTCCGTCAAGCTAGCTATATGTTGTGTATTATCAACTATTTCTACATAAGGTGGTAAGACGATATCTTGGGCAGTTACATATCCAGGCCCGCTGGCACAAATATAGGCGTCACAGGTTTCATATAGATTACTTCTCAATACAATTTCTTTCAAATTCATTAAGATTTCGTGTACCGATTCTTGAATACCCCTTATGGTAGAATATTCATGCGGTCTTTTTTCCAATTTTACATGTGTGATACATGTTCCTTCTATTTCTCCAAGCAAAGCTCTTCGCATCGCAATGCCTATGGTGTCGGCTTGACCTTTCAGAAGTGGAGACAGAATAAAACGCCCATAATAAAGACGTTTACTCTCTGTTCTTGATTCAACACATTTCCACTGTAGTGTCCGAGTAGATACTGTTATTTTCTCTCGAACCATAGTAATATAATTTCATTAGCTCCTTGAATCATTTATTTCTCTTGTTTTGTTTCTCTTGAAAGTTCTTCAATGTGCATTTCTACACACGTCTTTTTTTCGGAGGTCTACAGCCATTATGTGGCATAGGGGTTACATCCCGTATAAAAGTTAATAATATACCACTTTTACGAATAGCTCGGAGAGCCGCGTCTCTTCCGAGACCGGGGCCTTTTATCATGACCCCCGCTCGTCGCATACCTCGATTCACTACTGTACGAATAGCATTTCTTGCTGCGGTTTGAGCAGCAAACGGTGTCCCTCTTCTTGGACCCTTGAATCCACAAGTACCGGCAGAGGACCAAGAAACCACCCTACCCCGTAGATCCGTAACGGTCACAATGGTATTATTGAAACTTGCTTGAACATGAATAACTATCTTTGGGATTCTACGTGCACTCTTACGTGGTGCACTCTTACGGGGTGCACTCTTACGTGGTGCACTCTTACGGGGTGCACTCTTACGTGGTGCACTCTTACGTGTCCAAATACGTCGTCCATTCCTGCGCGAACCTATTCTCGGTATAGCTTTTGTTTTGCCATATTTTATCATCTCGAAAGTATGAGTTAGAGATATATGGATATATCCATTTCATTTCATATTAAATTAAAACAGATTCCTTATTTCTATTTATGTATCGTTTCCTTTAGCGAGTGTGATTATCCCTGCCTTTGTTTATGTCTCGGATTGGAACAAATTACTATAATTCGACCCCGCCTGCGGATTAGTCGACATTTTTCACAAATTTTACGAACAGAAGCTCTGATTTTCATATTTGTCATTCCTTATCTTAATTTGTAATTTGAAAAAAAAAAGTTTCTTGAGATTTGCCATCTCGAATCGTATTCTCGCGAAAGGGGTGTTCAAACCATTTAATCCTTCGAATCCTTGTTGTTCTTGCGGAGTCGATAAATTATACGTCCTTTGGTTGAATCATACCGACTTACCTCAACCTTGACTCTATCTCCCGGTAGTATCCGTATAAAGCTACGTCGGATCTTTCCTGAAATATAACCTAGAATCAGATCTTCATTATCTAAACGAACCCGGAACATGCCATTGCCAAGCGATTCGGTAATTAAACCCTCATGAATCCATTTTTCTTCTTTCTCTTTCATTCCAGGCAAAGCCTCCTTGAAGTATCAACTAATGAAGTTGGAACAATAACAATATTAGACAATTCTCATCCCTTTTCTTTTTTATTTTACAATTCCAAATTGTAAGTTTTGGGTCCAATAAGTTTTGGGCCCAATTTTTATATTAAAAAGATTACCATATATAACACAAAATTTCTCCGCCGATTCTTTCTAGCCGAGCCTCTCGGTCTGTCATTATACCTCGAGAAGTAGAAATAATTACAATTCCCATCCCGCCTAAAATTCGCGGAATTCGTCGATAATTAGAATAGATTCGTAGACCGGGTCGACTGATCCGTTTTAGATTTAAAAGATTTCTACGGGGCCCTTTCCTATTCCTTCTATGTCGTAGTGTTAAAACCAAAAAATCTTTGTTGTTTTCTCGATGTTTTCTCACGTTTTCGATAAAACCCTCTCTTAAAAGTATTTTGACAATATTTTCGGTAATATTAGTAGCTGTTATTCGAACTACTCTTTTTTTATCCATATCAGCATTTCGTATAGAGGTTATTACCTCAGCAATAGTGTCCCTGCCCATGATGAACTAAAATTGTTGGTGACTCCAAATTTGATATAATCAACATGCTTTTTTTCTTTTTTTTTTTATGAATCTTTTATGAATAAAGGTATATGCGTGAGATACAATCTATTTCGAAATCCATTTCTTTCAACTATCCCACTATAAAACCCACTATAAAATAATAAAATAGCGTGTCCCCCTTTTATAATACTTCGGGAGCTAATGAAACAATTTTAGTAAAATGAAATTGTCTTAATTCCCGGGCGATCGCGCCAAAAATTCGCGTTCCTTTTGGATTTCCTTGTT